GTCGAAGACGCCGAATGATAGTGAATAGAGAGAAAGATTCTTCTGATTTTCTTGTTCCTGAAAATATTCTATCTATCTCCTAGACGCCGTAGAGAATTGAGAATTTTCATGTCTTTCAATTCTCGTACTCGTAATTGGAAAGTTACGGAAGGAGACCCATCATTTTGCAATGAAAACAACATATAAAACTCTGGACAATTTCGAAATCAGGCCGAGCGTCTTAATACATATGCAAAAAAATTCATTATTGGCCCACCATTGATTAGAAGATTTAGCTTGTATGAATCGCTATTGGTTTGATACGAATAATGCCAATCGTTTCAGTATGTTAAGGATACAGATGTATCCACAATTCATTTAGAGTTACTTAATAGCCTATTTCTTATACCATATCTCTATCCCGTGAAATTCTCGAGCCGAAAGATGGATGCATATGCTGTATTTCATTTTGCTAAATGATATCAATTAAATGGTGTATCAATTCCATAAATTGGATATAGCAATAAATAAATCAGCAAAATTCTTTCTTTTATTTTAGATAGAAGAAATGTTTCTTCTATCTAAAATAAAAGAATGTACTCTTCTATCCAAATCCAATTTGCATCGATAAGATAAATCCAAATTCCAGCAGTAGATGAATAATTGCAAATTTTTGTGTGTACGAGATTAGAATAACTTCAAAATAACTGACATAATTTTTTATTTTTCCTGATCAGAAAAATATATGAAAAAGAAAGGAGGTAGAAAAATTTTGGGATTTATGGTTAAAGAAGAAAAAGAAGAAAACAGGGGTTCTGTTGAATTTCAAGTATTCAGTTTCACCAATAAGATACGGAGACTTGCTTCACATTTGGAATTACACAAAAAAGATTTTTCATCGGAAAGAGGTCTACGAATACTTTTGGGAAAACGTCGACGTTTACTGGCTTATTTGGCAAAGAAAAATAGAGTACGTTATAAGAAATTAATAAGTCAGTTGAATATTCGGGAGCAGTAATTTAATCGTTCTAATTTTTTTCTTATTTTCTTAGTAGTCTTATAGTAGTCTTAGATTTTGCATTTTGATGAGCCTCGTTTTGAGGAATTCATGGAATAATGAATTAAGGAAGAAAGGATATGAGTCTACCGCTTACAAGAAAAGATCTCATGATAGTCAATATGGGCCCTCAACACCCATCAATGCATGGTGTTCTTCGACTGATCGTTACTCTCGATGGTGAAGATGTTATTGATTGTGAACCCATATTAGGCTATTTACACAGAGGAATGGAAAAAATCGCGGAAAACCGAATAGAGGAAGAGGAGGGAGATACAGAGATGGTAGAAGGGGATAGTAAGGGGGAGGGGATAGTTATTTAGACAAGGAACTCGTAAATTCTTTAAGTTAAGAAAGAAAAAAGAATAAAAACACGGATACATAACATAAAAAAAAGAATAAATAAGACGAGATTCGCCCTCCTCCTACATATTTAATTTCTTCTCCTATACAAAAACTAACAAGACCCACCCCATTGGTAATTCCATCAATGATACCCTTATCGAAAAACTCCGTTACTTGGGTTAATCCTCTTATACCGAGAGTAAAGACCCTAGTATAGAAAATATCTATATAACCACGATTATATGACCAACTATATATTTTTTTTTTGACTTGATCGAAAAAGTACTTTTTCGGACTTTCCTTGTAAAAGGAATTTATTAAATCCAAATTCTGAAAAAAAGAATAAGCGGATCCATATAAGATATATGCTATGAATAAACCAACGATAGCGAGACTTACAGAAGAAATAGCATTAGTAATAAATTCATATGAATTTATAAAAGAATTAGAACTTTCCTGAGTAAAGTTTATTGAGGGAGTTAACCACTTTGATAATAGGGTTAACTCCGCTATCTCATTATCCATTGTTCCATTATCAAAAGAGATTCCTATAAATCCAATGAATAAAGTAAAAAGGAGTAATATAAGAAGAGGAAATAACATAGTATTTCCCGTTTCATGCGGATAGGCAAAAGTGTTTTTAGCTCCAAAGGATGTACTAAAACATCCTATCCTATTTCTTGTATTACCTTGAATTTTTGGTATATTTTGTGAAAAAAAAGAAACTCCACTCTTTGTTGTTGATAAAACAAAATCCCTATTAACTCCTTTGGATATCTTTTTTCCCCATAAGGATATTGAATACAAGGAACCCTCTTTAGTGGTACTATAATTTTGAAAATGAACGCGCAAATACCCATCAAATGTAAGTAAATATATCCGAAACATATAAAAGGCAGTTAATCCTGCAGTAAAGGAAGCTATTATTCCAAAAAAGGGCGAATACAACCAACTATTACTAAGAATCTCATCTTTGGACCAAAAGCAAGCAAGAGGTGGAATACCACAAAGAGAAAGTGTACCCCATAAAAAAGTAGTTCTTGTAATTGGAATGTATTTTCTTAAACCGCCCATAAGAACCATATTCTGACTTTTATCTGGGGAATATCCAACAAGAGGTTCCATTGAATGAATAATGGATCCGGATCCCAAGAACAATAAAGCTTTGGAATAAGCATGAGTAATCAAATGAAATAAAGCAGCTTGATACGAACCTATACCTAGAGCTAACATCATATAACCCAATTGAGACATTGTAGAATAGGCTAAGCTTCTTTTAATATCTCTCTGAGCAAGAGCTAAAGTAGCTCCTAAGAAGAGTGTTATTGTACCTACTAAAGAAATTAAAGTCATTATCAAAGGTAGAGATATGAAAAGAGGAAAAAGCCGAGCTAGAAGAAAAATCCCCGCAGCAACCATAGTTGCTGCGTGTATAAGAGCCGAAATGGGGGTGGGTCCTTCCATAGCATCGGGTAACCATACGTGAAGAGGGAATTGTGCAGATTTCGCAACTGCACCAAGGAATAATAAAAAAGCACATAAAGTAGTAAGTAAAGAGTTAATTCCAGTATTAGGAATCCAGTTATTAGCGATTTGGAACAAATCCCTAAACTCTAAACTACCTGTTATCCAAAAAAAACCTAAAATTCCTAATAATAAACCAAAATCCCCTACACGATTAGTTACAAAAGCTTTTTGACAAGCACTCGCTGCGATTGGTCGTGTAAACCAAAAGCCTATCAATAAATAGGAACACATTCCCACGAGTTCCCAAAAAAAATAAATTTGTATCAAATTGGAGCTAGTAACTAATCCTAACATAGAAGTAGTGAAAAAACTTATATAAACAAAAAATCTCAAATATCCTTCATCGTGAGACATATAACCGTCACTATAAATAAGAACCAGGATTCCCACAGTAGTAATTAGTATTAACATAATAGAAGTAAGTGGGTCAATCAAGTACCCAAATTCTAAGGAAAAATCATTATTGACGGTCCAAGACCATAGATATTGATAGATAGAACTTCCATTTATTTGTTGAATAGACAGTTGAATTGAGAATACCATAGCTATACTTAAGAATAAAACACTAGGAAAAGCCCATATGCGACGAAGATTTTTTGTTGCTGTCGGAATAAAAAAAAGGCCAAACCCCATTGACATAATAACTGGAAGTGGGAGAAGAGGGATTACCCATGCATATTGATATGTATGTTCCATAAGAAAAGAAATTTAAATTTTTACTTTAAATTTTTACTTTAAATTTTTCTATAAAATAAAATTGTTTCCGATTCACCAAACCAATTCTTATCTCTTTCTGAAGGAACAAATAAAATGAATAATGGGTTTAATTGGTTAAATTAAATAAAGTTAATCAAATAACTTCGTTACCTAGTTATTACCTAAAAAAGGATATTTATTAAAATACAAAAAAAAGGTTACATTTTTTTACTTTCTATTAATTTTTATATCTCTTTAAAACAAAGATGAAGCAGCTCTCTTGTTTCGTAACTGATTAATTAAATTCCAATAAAAAGAAAAACCATGTTTATAAGAAATTATAAAATAATCATTAGTTTTAGAATGCCTTGTTTAAGAGACTCAGTATTTTTTGTTTTGATTGGAATTCAATTATGGAATACCATTCTTAACTTAATTAACTATATTTAATTTTCCCTTCTTTTTATCCACCCGTTTTATTTTATATAGGGGATAGGCTTCCGTACCATATATCTATACTATATATGGAGTATACTTGATATATAAATATCTATAAATAGATTTAAACGGGAAACCTTTCTATATATTCTATATTATTAAAACGAAAGTTTAAAATATATACGGAAAAAATAACTCAGAATTGAATTTCAGTATCTTTCAATATCTAAGTATAAATACCAAGAAAAAGAAGAAAGAAGGATTTATTTGCGGCAATAGATGTCTTTCACATATAACTAGAAAAAAGTAATTTCCTTTTTGAATGGCAGTTCCAAAAAAACGTACTTCAATGTCAAAAAAGCGTATTCGTAAAAATATTTGGAAGAAAAAGACTTATTTTTCCATAGTACAAGCTTATTCTTTAGCAAAATCAAAATCATTTTCCAGTGGCAATGAGCATCCAAAACCAAAGGGTTTTTCAGGGCAACAAACAAACAAATAAAAAGGTTTTGGAATAATCTAAATTGACCTATCAAAAAAAAATTCCAATTATTTAATATGAATAATTTGGATTAATTAATTAATGTACTTTTATGTCTCGAATTACTCAACACAATATTCTTAGAACAAACCCCTCTGATATCTGCTATATGGAATAAAAGTTTTGGTATACTGTGTGCTAAGTATTCTTTTTCTATCAATGATCAATGAACTTTTCATAATAGAATTCTCATAATAAAATATGAGAATTCTATTATGAAAAGTGGAGTATTCTTTATGAAAAGTGGAGTATTCTTGCAATAGGACTTACCACTTCCATCTATTTTCTCTAAAATAAGTGGTTTAAGGTTACTAAATCCTATTAATAAGAGCATAAAGAGTTTCATTCTATACTATAAATTTTTTAAAAAATCCAAAAAGCCTTTTCTATTTATCCATTTTAATTTCATCATTAAATAGAAACAAACCTTTTTGGATTTTCTCCATTTTATTGAAATAATTTTCAAAATTTAAAGGAGAAACTAATTAGAAAAAAAAAATAAGTTCTATATTGCAACTTATAAAAGAGGAGTTCCAACTCTTTCAAGCAGTATTTCCATTAGGTAAATCAAGAGTTTATTGTAAAAAGAATCGCAACGATACTACTAAATAAACGAAGTCTATTTTAATGAAGACTCTAATGTTCCTAAATTTTATGGACTTTTCCAATCTCGACGATTCGTGAGATAATAGCTATTATTCTTTTAAGTTACCTATTATTTTAAGTTAGCCGCCATGGTGAAATTGGTAGACACGCTGCTCTTAGGAAGCAGTGCTCAAGCATCTCGGTTCGAATCCGAGTGGCGGCATTCTCGAAAAAGAATACAATAGATTAGAAAATGGATTCAATTCGAAATTTACAATTTTGTAATGGGACCTTCCCCTTATGCTATTTGCAACTTTAGAACATATATTAACTCATATCTCTTTCTCAACCATTTCCATTGTGATTACGATTCATTTGATAACCTTATTAGTTCGTGGACTTGGGGGATTACGTGACTCGTCAGAAAAAGGAATGATAGTTACTTTTTTCTCTATAACAGGATTCCTAGTTTCTCGCTGGGCTTCTTCGGGACATTTTCCATTAAGTAATTTATATGAGTCGTTGATCTTCCTTTCATGGGCTCTGTATATTCTTCATACTATTCCTAAGATACAGAACTCTAAAAATGATTTAAGCACAATAACTACACCAAGTACTATTTTAACGCAAGGCTTTGCCACATCGGGTCTTTTAACTGAAATGCATCAATCCACAATACTAGTACCTGCTCTCCAATCTCAGTGGTTAATGATGCATGTCAGTATGATGTTACTAAGCTATGCAACTCTTTTGTGCGGATCCTTATTATCTGCCGCTATTCTAATCATTAGATTTCGAAATAATTTCCATTTCTTTTCTAATTTCTTTAGTGATTTCTATGCAAAAAGAAGTGCTTTAAAAAGTACCTCTGTTCCTTCATTCCCAAATTATTACAAATATCAATTAATGGAACGTTTGGATTCTTGGAGTTATCGTGTCATTAGTCTAGGATTTACCCTTTTAACCATAGGTATTCTTTGTGGAGCAGTATGGGCTAATGAGGCGTGGGGATCCTATTGGAATTGGGATCCTAAAGAAACTTGGGCATTTATTACTTGGACCATATTTGCAATTTATTTACATAGTAGAACAAATCCAAATTGGAAGGGTACAAATTCTGCACTTGTAGCTTCGATAGGATTTCTTATAATTTGGATCTGCTATTTTGGTATCAATCTATTAGGAATAGGTTTACATAGTTATGGTTCGTTTATATTAACACCTAAATGATTACATAAAATAAAACCTTCATGAAATGAACGTTTTTACTTTTTTGTTTTATTTGAGAACCCCTTGAACGCCTTCTCAAAGGGTTCTCAAAAATTAAAGATAGATCTAATTAGACTTCTGCATTAATAGAGCGGGCTAGTAAAAAAACCTATTTAGGATAATAATTGGATAAGAGAGCCTCTACCCTGTCAACGGATAGGGAGAGAACAAAATCTGGATAAATACCAATTCCTATTACTGGGAAAAAGATACAGATTAAAATAAAGAGTTCTCGTGGCCCAGAATCCACAAAATTTGCGTTTGGAACATTAAATAGCTTGTATCCATAGAACATCTGGCGTAACATGGATAATAAATAAATAGGAGTTAATATCATTCCTATTGCCATTACAAAAGTAATTATAATTTTTGGCATTAACAGAAATTTTGGACTAGTAATTAGTCCAAAAAAGACTACTAATTCTGCGACAAAACCACTCATTCCTGGTAAGGCAAGAGAAGCCATTGAAAAGCTACTAAACATAGTAAAAACTTTTGGCATTGGGATAGATATTCCCCCCAGTTCTTCGAGATAAACAAGACGCATTCTATCAGAAGCCGTTCCTGCCAAGAAAAAAAGTGTAGCACCAATAAATCCATGGGATAATATTTGTAAAATAGCTCCATTGAGTCCAATGTTGGTTATGGAACCAATTCCTATAATTATGAAACCCATGTGAGATACAGAGGAATAGGCTATTCTTTTTTTGAAATTTCGTTGACCAAGAGAAGTTGAAGCTGCATAGATTATTTGGATCGCTCCTATTATTACTAACCAGGGCGAAAATAGATAATGAGCATGAGGTAACAATTCCATGTTGATCCGAATCAATCCATATGCTCCCATCTTTAATAAGATTCCCGCTAAAAGCATACATGTACTATAATGCGCTTCCCCATGGGTATCCGGTAACCACGTATGTAGGGGTATAATCGGCAATTTGACAGCATAAGCAATAAGGAAGCCAAAATATAAAAGTATTTCCAAGGTTGCAGGGTATGATTGATTAATTAATCTTTCCAAATCTAATCCTGGGTCGTTGGAACCATATAAGCCTATACCCAGAACTCCGATTAAGAAAAAGATGGAACCGCCTGCAGTATACAAAATAAACTTTGTAGCTGAATATAGACGCCTCTTTCCCCCCCACATGGATAAAAGTAAGTAAACAGGAATTAATTCTAACTCCCACATGATAAAAAAAAGTAAAAGGTCTCGCGAAGAAAATAATCCTATTTGACCACTATACATTGCGAGCATCAGGAAATAGAATAATCGCGAATTCCGGGTAACTGGCCAAGCTGCTAAAGTAGCTAAAGTAGTGATAAATCCTGTCAATAAAATAGATCCTAATGAAAGTCCATCGATTCCCAATCTCCAGTGGAAATCGAAGATATCTATCCATTTATAATCCTCCTTTAATTGGATTAAGGGATCCTCCAGTTGGAAATGATAACAGAATGCATAAGTCATTAGAAGGAATTCTAATAAACAAATAGATATAGTATACCACCTAACGATTTTGTTTCCCCTATGAGGTAAAAAGAAAATTAATGAACCTGCAAATATCGGCAAAACAACAAGTATTGTTAACCAAGGAAAATAACTCATGATAAAGTGATAAAGACAAGATACGTTTTGACCAGAAAAGCCCGTGCTCGATTATTTCGAGCACAGGCTTCTTCGGTAAAGAGGAATCAGACGATTCAAATGAAGTTTTTGGTAACGTATCAATAAGATAAAGCCATGCTACGGGTTGTTTCAGGTCCTAAATAAACGCGGACACTTAAAAAATCTGTCGGGCAAGCGGATTCACATCTCTTACAACCCACACAATCTTCGGTTCTCGGCGCGGAAGCAATTTGCTTGGCTTTACATCCATCCCAGGGTATCATTTCTAATACATCTGTTGGACAAGCTCGTACACATTGAGTGCATCCTATACATGTATCGTAAATTTTTACAGAATGTGACATTGGATCTATAAATTTTTCTTTTCAACATAAAATTTTTCGATCTGGTAAAAATGAAATTAGTACTATAATGAGTCATATGTATTGTAGACACCAGACGAAGCAATGGTTTATCCAAACTTCAAAAATAATAATATATTTTTTAATCCGTTTGTGAGAAAGCGTGAAAAGAGCCAAGAGACTTGAATTTTTGACTTCAACAATCAAAATTATACTAATTGTACATTTGAATTCGAATTAGCCAATAAATTGGCTATCGTCTTTTCAATATAAATTATTGCAATATTTAAATTGCAATATCAATGAATTACAAAAATTCCTTTAAGTGAAAAAAGAATACTATGCAATAACCTACTTAAAGAAAATGTATATTCTCAAATAATAGTAAGAAAATAGTATTGATTTCTATTCATATTAATATTCAATTGTTTAGAGGATTGTATGTCCAATTATTAAAAAGTCCAATTATTCCATAGTCTAATTATTCAATAAATTAGATTGATTGATACGAGTTGATTTCCTATTACGATAGATGGAAGAAAGAATGGATAGTCCAATAGCGGCCTCAGCAGCCGCAAGGGCTATCACAAAAATTGCGAAAATGTCTCCTTTTAATTGGCGACTATCAAATAGATCAGAAAATGTTACGAGATTTAGATTAATTGAATTCAGTATAAGTTCAAGACATATTAGAGCTCTAACCATGTTTCGGCTTGTGATCAATCCATAGATACCAATCGAAAATAAATAGACACTCAAAAAAAGTACAAGCTCAAATATCATTAATTAACTCCTTATCAATCTCGATTCATTTCAATATGAGGACAAGAATTGAACCGATTCAATTAATTACAATAGAACAATTACACAACAAAAGAGAAAAGAAAGAAGGTATTTGTTGGCGGTAGATTATTTTTACTAAATCAAAATTTTGATTCTTTAGTTATTTATTTTAGATTTGCAATTCTTATAATTTTTACTCTTTCTAAGTTTTCTTATTGCCGAGCCATAGTAATTGCACCTATTAAAGAAACTAGAAGAATTATGGAAATGAGTTCAAACGGAAGATAAAAATCGGTTGCTAAATGAATCCCAATTTGCTGAACATTATTTATGAGACCCTGTTCTACTATTTGGTTTGATCTTGTAGTCCAAAGAATTCCATACCATGATGTATCTGGGATAGTAGTCATTAGTGAAAAAACAATAGTTATACAAACGAGTGAAGTGAATCCATCTCCAATAGTCCAATAATTCTTATCTTTAGACCATTCTGATCCATTTATGAACATTACAGCGAATATGATCAAGACATTTATGGCTCCCACATAAATAAGAAGTTGTGCCACAGCTACAAAGTAGGAATTTAATAAAAAATAGAATAAGGATATACAAACAAGAACTAATCCCAGCGAAAAGGCAGAATAAATGGGGTTGGTAAGTAATACTACTCCTAGACCCCCTAGTAGAAGAACAAATCCCCCAAATAGCATAAGAATCTCATGTATTGGTCCAGGTAAATCCATTATGGATAAAAAGAAATTAAAATAGTATAAAATTTTTCATGAACTGACTAAAACTAAAGGACTCAAGGAAGGAAAAACAGATTAGGATATTTTTTTGTGTATAAGCTGTATAGTTAGAAATTATATCACGAAAATCTAGTCTGATTTAAAATAATAAATAATTTCCAATAAGCAGTAGTTATTTGTTTTTATTTATAGTTAGGAAAGGTATTTTTCTTTATAGTTAGCAAAGGATTATTTTTATAACAAAAATAAAAAATACGAGTTTAGTAATCAGTAATCGTTCTTGAATTCGAAGATTTATCTTCGTCTATTTTACTTTCAGTCGAATTCCTAATTGTTTGAATTGTGTAATCTTCCATTATGGAGATTGGTAACCGACTTAAAGCAATTTGATTGTAATTCAATTCATGACGATCATAAGTAGAAAGTTCATATTCTTCAGTCATTGATAAACAGCTTGTCGGACAGTACTCAACACAATTGCCACAAAATATACAAACTCCGAAATCAATACTATAATTAAGCAATTGTTTCCTTTTAATATCCTTTTCAAATCTCCAGTCTACCAGGGGTAGATCTATCGGACATACCCGAACACATACTTCACAAGCAATACATTTATCAAATTCAAAGTGGATTCGCCCCCGGAAACGCTCCGGTGTAATTGATTTTTCATAAGGGTAATGAATCGTTATAGGTAAACGATTTGTGTGGGATAAGGTAGTTATGAAACTTTGACCAATATACCTTGTAGCACGTATTGTTTGTTGACCATAACTCATGAACCCAGTTACCATAGGGAACATATTCATTCTAAATATCTATGAAAAAAATATGTTTCTTTCTCTTGTTTGAGAGAGCCTTTGTCTTGAAAATATTCTTACTGTTATTGTATTATCTTATTTATAGTGAAACAAGTTGGGAAGAGGTTGTTAATAAGAGATTGCCCAGGGAAATAGGTAAAAGAAATTTCCATCCAAGATTTAATAACTGATCCATTCTCATCCTGGGTAAAGTCCATCTTATTGTGATAGAAATGAAGAGAAATAAATAAGCTTTAGTTAATGTAATAAAGATACCTATTGTCATTTCCAAAATTCCAACTGCGTTATTCATTTGGAAAAAATCAAAAAAGGATATATAGGGAATAGATAAATTCCACCCGCCTAAGTAGAGAACTGTTACAAATAAAGAGGAAACTAATAAATTTAGGTAAGAAACAAGATAAAATAAAGCATATTTTATACCCGAATATTCAGTTTGATAACCTGCTACTAATTCTTCCTCTGCTTCTGGTAAATCAAAGGGTAATCTTTCACATTCTGCCAAAGAAGAAATTAGAAAAACCATAAAACCTATAGGCTGGCGCCAAATATTCCATCCAAAAAAACCATATTTAGACTGTGCTTCAACTATATCAACTGTACTTGAACTGTTAGATAATCATAGTCGATGATAACATCACAGTTCCCACCGCTATTCCAAAACCGTACATGAAACCTTAGCTTCATACGGCTTCTCTATGATCAGAAAAAAGAGAGGACTATTTTGTTTCGTTATTAGCCCCCAGGGCGTAGATAGAATTAGGTAAAATAAAATATATTGGAAAGTCCTAAATTAGACCAAAGGAATTCCGTCTGCTAGAATAATAAAAAGCGCTTCCGAATTGATCTCATCCTTTATAATATAATAAATTTTTTTCTTTGTTCAGTAATAACTTAATCTTGGAATAAAACACTTGTTATAGGAATGAAATTACTAAATGAAAAGATTTGGGCATTAATTCATGAGGAATTCTGGATGAATATGGATATAGGAAGGAAATAATTCCAATTTTTTTGTATTGCACTCCATATCTTTTGTCCTACTCTTCTTTCCCTGGGTAGGGCGTCTTTTAAAAGAAAAAAGGGATAAAGGGTTAATTCGTTCTTTATAGCCATTTCCTTAACAAGTGAATAGGAACATACTCTGGATCGGAATCTGAAGAAAGTACTACTTGATAATTTCCACTAATTTCAAGTCCTTATTATGATTCCTTTTATGGGGAAAAATCTCTAATGTCTTAGATTCCCCATTACTAATCCTTTATGTACTTTAGTGTTCCTAACCCTTCACTAATTTTTGATGGATTCTTCTTATGATTATAAGTTCTAGTAATAACTAGAAATATTCTAGTAATGGAATTTCATAGCGCGAATCCTTTATTTTTGCCCGCTTCAAGATATGATGATTAATTCAAATAATTAAAAAAAAAATAAACCTTGGGATAAAGAGTTTACACTGCTTATGTTTACTTCAACTTTTTCTTGTACGTAGGAAATGAGATTTTTTCTTTTTACTACAAATTTCTAAGCTGTTTTGTTTCACTCATATAGCTATCTAGTTTAACTTATCAACCCGAATACAGAGGAAGATAAATAGTTAATGGATTTTAGAGGAAAAGGATCCTATTTTAACGAATCACACGTAGAGATATTGCTAGCACACAAAAAGTTAATGGTATTTCATAACTAATGGATTGAGCAGCAGCTCGTAGACCGCCTGAAAAAGAATATTTATTATTTGAGCTATATCCTGCCATAAGAAGACCAATAGGAGCAATACTTGAAATGGCAATCCATAAAAAAACACCAATACTAAGATCGGCTAAAACAAAATTATATCCCAAAGGGATAACTAAAAAACTTAATAAAATTGATATGACTGCTATAGAAGGTCCAATGCTAAATAAAGGAATATCTCCTCGGGATGGTAGGATATCTTCTTTAAAAAGTAGCTTAGTCCCATCTGCTATAGCTTGAAGCAGTCCCAGGGGGCCAGCATATTCAGGACCAATACGTTGTTGTATCGATGCAGATATTTCTCTTTCTAACCACACAATTACGAGTACCTCTATTGTGATTCCCAAAAGGAGGCTCAAAATGGGTAGAATCGATATGAGTCCATAGATTTCTTTTAATAATTCCGATTTCGAAAAAGAATTGATAGTTTCTATTTCTACCCTATCTATTATCATTTCAACGGTCAACTTCCCCCATAATGATATCTATACTACCTAATATCGTCATTATATCAGCCAATTTCATTTTTTTAACTAGCTGAGGGAGAATTTGTAAATTAATAAAACCGGGTGGACGAATTTTCCATCTCCAGGGGAAAAGGCTATCATCTCCTACTAGATAAATTCCTAATTCACCTTTTGGGGCTTCCACTCTTACATAAAGCTCTTGCTTTGACAATTCAAAATTGGGTGAAGGTTTTTTACCAAGAAATCTATATTCAAAATCATTCCATTCGGAATTATTTTCTTTCTTAAAGCGTCGAACTTCTAAATTCTCATAAGGTCCTCCAGGAATTTTTTCTACAGCTTGTTGAATTATTTTGACGGATTCCCTCATTTCACTGATTCGTACTAAATAGCGAGCTAACGAATCCCCTTCTTTTTGCCATTGGACTTTCCAATCAAATTGGTTGTAAGACTCATAAAGATCTACTTTACGAAGATCCCATTGTATTCCAGAAGCTCGTAACATCGGTCCCGATAAGCCCCAATTTACTGCTTCTTCTCCACTAATAAAACCTACTCCCTCAACTCGCTCCAAAAAAATGGGATTCTGTGTAATAAGTTGTTGATATTCAACAATTCCTTGTAAAAAATAATCACAGAAATCTAAACATTTATCGATCCATCCATAAGGTAGATCCGCGGCGACTCCTCCGATGCGAAAGTAATTGTGCATCATTCGCATACCGGTAGCAGCTTCAAATAGATCATATATCAATTCTCTCTCTCTAAAAATATAGAAAAAAGGAGTCTGTGCCCCGAGATCCGCCATAAAAGGCCCAAGCCATAACAAGTGAGAAGCTATACGGCTCAACTCTAACATAATTACCCTAATATAGCTGGCTCTTTGGGGTATTTGAATATTCTCTAAGAATTCTGGTGCATTTACTGTTATTGCTTCCGTAAACATAGTAGCTAAATAATCCCAACGTGTTACATAAGGTAAGTATTGTATAATAGTTCGGTTTTCCGCGATTTTTTCCATTCCTCTGTGTAAATAGCCTAATATGGGTTCACAATCAATAACATCTTCACCATCGAGAGTAACGATCAGTCGAAGAACACCATGCATTGATGGGTGTTGAGGGCCCATATTGACTATCATGAGATCTTTTCTTGTAAGCGGTAGACTCATATCCTTTCTTCCTTAATTCATTATTCCATGAATTCCTCAAAACGAGGCTCATCAAAATGCAAAATCTAAGACTACTATAAGACTACTAAGAAAATAAGAAAAAAATTAGAACGATTAAATTACTGCTCCCGAATATTCAACTGACTTATTAATTTCTTATAACGTACTCTATTTTTCTTTGCCAAATAAGCCAGTAAACGTCGACGTTTTCCCAAAAGTATTCGTAGACCTCTTTCCGATGAAAAATCTTTTTTGTGTAATTCCAAATGTGAAGCAAGTCTCCGTATCTTATTGGTGAAACTGAATACTTGAAATTCAACAGAACCCCTGTTTTCTTCTTTTTCTTCTTTAACCATAAATCCCAAAATTTTTCTACCTCCTTTCTTTTTCATATATTTTTCTGATCAGGAAAAATAAAAAATTATGTCAGTTATTTTGAAGTTATTCTAATCTCGTACACACAAAAATTTGCAATTATTCATCTACTGCTGGAATTTGGATTTATCTTATCGATGCAAATTGGATTTGGATAGAAGAGTACATTCTTTTATTTTAGATAGAAGAAACATTTCTTCTATCTAAAATAAAAGAAAGAATTTTGCTGATTTATTTATTGCTATATCCAATTTATGGAATTGATACACCATTTAATTGATATCATTTAGCAAAATGAAATACAGCATATGCATCCATCTTTCGGCTCGAGAATTTCACGGGATAGAGATATGGTATAAGAAATAGGCTATTAAGTAACTCTAAATGAATTGTGGATACATCTGTATCCTTAACATACTGAAACGATTGGCATTATTCGTATCAAACCAATAGCGATTCATACAAGCTAAATCTTCTAATCAATGG